TATATTTTTAAATTTTTTATATAAAATTATAATGTAATAATTAATTTTTATTAACACTATAAATATAACAAAATTTACTTAAAATAAATTTAATATTAAATCTATTTTAAAAATAATTTTATAAAATAAATATTAAATTTAATTAAAATTAATTTAATATTTAGTTTATTTAAAAATAAATTTTATAAACTTAATATTCTTAATAATTTATTGAATGTCATAAAAATTATCAAAATTTAATGTTAAATTTCACAAGAAAATTTTTTTTTTTTTCAATAAATATTTATTATATTATTGTTATTAAAATTAATTATATAAAATAACTATTATTCATATTATATATATATCTATAATATTTATAAATAAATAAATAATATATATATTTTTATTTATATAATAAATATTTAATATATTATTATCAATAAAATTAATTATAATAAAATAATAATTACTATTATTATATATATATATATATGTTATTTATTAATTAATATTTATATTTATACATATTAATAAATATATATATATATATAAATTATTTATTAATATATAAATATAAGTAAAAATTACTATTAATATACAATCTTTCGTTATTTTTCTTTATTTTTTTTTCTTCAAATGAATAGAATCATATATATAATCTAAATTTTTAATAATCTATTTAATATAGATCCTTCTTTTAATGATCTATTTTTCATTATTTAAAATCAATATTATTAATTAATAAATAATTATTATATTATATTAAGTTAATTTTTATGGGCGAATTTTTGAGCAAAAAACCCCCATTTTTTTGAGATTTTTTCATTTTTTTCATAATGTTAGTGAAAAAAAATATTTTAAAGATAAAAAAAAATAATGAAATGCCTGAATAAAGGATTATTTTGATAGAATAAATTATGTAATATATATTACTTTCATTATATTTAATAGAATTAAACTATTTCTTTAAAAATCAAAATTTTATGTACATCATATACTAAAATATAAAAAAGATAAGCTAATAAAGCTAATGGGTTCATACCTCATGAATAAAGGTTCTAATCCTTTTCTTTTTAATTTTTTATCATTATAAATTATTTTTTTTATTAATTTTAATATTAGGAAGACTAATTTCTATTTCATCTAATTCATGAATAGGAATATGAATAGGACTGGAAATTAATTTACTTGCATTTATCCCCTTAATTCAAGAAAAAAATAATTCCTTTTCTTCAGAAAGATCATTAAAATACTTTCTATCTCAAGCATTAGCTTCAACAATTTTATTATTCTCTATAATTTTTTTATCAAAAAATTTTATAATTTTAAAAAATATTGAAAATTTAATAATCTTAATATTTAATTCTTCTCTACTAATAAAAATAGGAATAGCCCCATTCCATTTTTGATTCCCTGAAGTTATTGAAGGATTAAATTGAAATAATAGATTAATTTTACTTACTTGACAAAAAATTACCCCTATAGTTTTAGTAATGTATAATTTAAATTTTCAATATTTTTTTATTATTATTATTATTTTTAGAATATTGATTAGAAGATTTTTAGGTATTAATCAAATTAGTTTACGAAAAATTTTAGCTTATTCTTCAATTAACCATATAGCATGAATAATTAGAGCCATATTATTTTCTGAAACAATTTGATTTTATTATTTATTAATTTATTTTATTTTAACTTTTAATATCTGATTTTTATTTAAAATTTATAATATTTACTATTTTAATCAAATAATTTCTTTTATAAAAAATAATTTATTAATAAAATTAATCTTTTCTTTTAATTTTTTATCATTAGGTGGACTTCCTCCTTTTATTGGATTTTTCCCAAAATGAATTACTATTCAATTTATAATTAATAATAATTGAATAATAATAAGAACATTAATAGTAATTTTAACTTTATTTACACTTTTTTATTATATACGTTTAATTTTTAATATTTTAATTTTAAATTCAAGAAATTTAAATTATTTATTTAATATTCAATCAAAAAATTTTTTATTATGAAATTTTAATTTAATTATTTTATGTAGATTAATTTTTTACAATTTATTTTTTAATTTTAATTAACTTAAATCAAGGATTTAAGTTAAAAAAACTTGTAGCCTTCAAAGCTTCTAATAAGATCATAATCTTAAGCCTTAGGAAATAATCCCTCCTTTAAATTTGCAATTTAATATCATTTTTGACTATAAAACTATTTGGTAAAAGAATTTCTTATTCATAAATAAATTTACAATTTATCGCTTATTTTTCAGCCATTTTACCGAATAAATGATTATTTTCTACAAACCATAAAGATATTGGAACATTATATTTTATTTTTGGTGCTTGAGCTGGAATAGTAGGAACTTCATTAAGATTATTAATTCGAGCTGAATTAGGAAATCCAGGATCTTTAATTGGAGATGATCAAATTTATAATGTAATTGTTACTGCACATGCATTTATTATAATTTTTTTTATAGTTATACCTATTGTAATTGGAGGATTTGGAAATTGATTAGTTCCTTTAATATTAGGAGCTCCAGATATAGCTTTTCCTCGAATAAATAATATAAGATTTTGACTTCTTCCCCCATCATTAACTTTACTTTTAATAAGAAGAATAGTTGAAAGAGGAGCAGGAACAGGTTGAACTGTTTATCCTCCTTTATCATCTAATATTGCTCATGGTGGATCTTCAGTTGATTTAGCAATTTTTAGTCTTCATTTAGCTGGTATTTCATCTATTTTAGGAGCAGTAAATTTTATTTCTACTGTAATTAATATACGATCAATAGGAATATCTTTTGATAAAATACCTTTATTCGTTTGATCAGTAGTTATTACTGCATTATTATTACTTTTATCATTACCTGTATTAGCTGGAGCTATTACAATATTATTAACTGATCGAAATTTAAATACATCATTCTTTGATCCTGCAGGAGGTGGAGACCCAATTTTATACCAACATTTATTTTGATTTTTTGGTCATCCAGAAGTTTATATTTTAATTCTACCAGGATTTGGAATAATTTCACATATTATTAGACAAGAAAGAGGAAAAAAGGAAACTTTTGGAACCTTGGGAATAATTTATGCAATAATAGCAATTGGATTATTAGGATTTGTAGTTTGAGCTCATCATATATTTACTGTAGGAATAGATGTTGATACTCGAGCCTATTTTACATCAGCTACTATAATTATTGCTGTTCCTACTGGTATTAAAATTTTTAGATGACTAGCTACACTTCATGGAACACAAATTAATTATTCACCTTCAATACTTTGAGCTTTAGGATTCGTATTTTTATTTACAGTTGGAGGATTAACAGGAGTAATTTTAGCTAATTCATCTATTGATATTATTCTTCATGACACTTACTATGTAGTAGCTCACTTTCATTATGTTCTATCTATAGGCGCAGTATTTGCAATTATAGCTGGTTTTATTCAATGATTTCCTTTATTTACAGGATTAACATTAAATAATAAACTTTTAAAAATTCAATTTTTAACTATATTTATTGGAGTAAATCTAACTTTCTTTCCTCAACACTTTCTTGGATTAGCAGGTATACCTCGACGATATTCTGATTATCCTGATGCTTATACAACATGAAATATTTTATCTTCAATAGGAAGACTAATTTCAATAGTAAGAATTATTTTTTTTATTTTTATTATTTGAGAAAGAATAACTTCCTTACGAAAAAGAATTTTTAGAATAAATTTATCATCATCAATTGAATGATTTCAATTAATACCTCCAGCTGAACATAGATATTCTGAACTTCCTATACTATCTAATTTCTAATATGGCAGATTAGTGCAATGGATTTAAGCCCCATATATAAAGTTTACACTTTTTTTAGAAAATGGCAACCTGAAAAACTTTAACTATTCAAGATAGAGCTTCTCCATTAATAGAACAATTAATATTTTTTCATGATCATACACTTATAATTTTATTAATAATTACAATTTTAGTAGGTTATATTATAATAAGATTATTTATAAATAAACTAAATTATCGATACCTATTAGAAGGTCAAATAATTGAATTAATTTGAACTATTTTACCAGCAATTACTTTAATTTTTATTGCACTTCCATCATTACGATTATTATATTTATTAGATGAAATTAATAATCCTTTAATTACAATCAAAACAATTGGACATCAATGATATTGATCTTATGAATATACTGATTTTAAAAATATTGAATTTGACTCTTATATAATTCCTATAAACGAAATAAAAAATTTCAATTTTCGTTTATTAGATGTTGATAATCGTATTTCAATCCCTTTTAAATCTCAAATTCGAATATTAGTCACAGCAGCAGATGTTCTTCATTCATGAACTATTCCTTCCTTAAGAGTAAAAATTGATGCTACTCCTGGTCGATTAAACCAAATCAATTTTTTTCTTAATCGTTCAGGAATTTATTTCGGTCAATGCTCAGAAATTTGTGGAGCTAATCATAGTTTTATACCTATTGTAATAGAAAGAATTTCTCCAAAAAATTTTATTAAATGAATTAATAAAATAAGAGAAATTTAACATTAGATGGCTGAAAGTAAGCAATGGTCTCTTAAACCATCCTATAGTAAATTTACAATTACTTCTAGTGGCCTTTTTTTAAAAATTTAGTTAATTTATAACATTAGAATGTCAATCTAAAATAATCAAATCATATTGATAATTTTTGATTCCACAAATAGCACCATTAAATTGATTATTCCTATTTTTAATATTTACTTCTACATTTTTAATTTTTAATAGAATAAATTATTTTAGAATTATATATAATTTTAAAATAAAAAAATTATCTCATTCAAAAAAAAAATTTAATTGAAAATGATAACAAATTTATTTAGATCTTTTGATCCCTCAACAAATATTTTTTCATTAAATTGATTAAGAACATTTTTAGGATTATGTTTTATTCCACCAATATATTGATTAGTTCCATCTCGAATTAATTTTTTATGAATTAATATTATTATTACTCTTCATAAAGAATTTAAAATTTTATTAGGAAATAAAATTAAAGGTTCAACCTTAATTTTTATTTCTTTATTTTCTATAATTTTATTTAATAATTTTTTAGGATTATTTCCTTATATTTTTACTAGATCAAGACATTTAATTATAACTTTAGCTTTATCTTTACCTTTATGATTAAGATTTATAATTTTTGGTTGAATTAATAATACAATTCATATATTTGCACATTTAGTCCCTCAAGGAACCCCACCCATTTTAATACCATTTATAGTATTAATTGAATCAATTAGAAATATTATTCGACCTGGAACTTTAGCTGTTCGTTTAGCTGCTAATATAATTGCTGGCCATCTTCTTTTAACATTATTAGGAAATACAGGATCTTCAATAAATTTACTTTTATTAAATATTTTAATTTTTACTCAACTTCTTTTACTAGTTCTAGAAAGAGCTGTTGCTATTATTCAATCTTATGTATTTGCTATTTTAAGAACTCTTTACTCTAGAGAAGTAAATTAATGAATTCTCATAAAAATCACCCATTTCATTTAGTTGATGTTAGACCTTGACCATTAATAGGCGCATTAAGAGCTATAATTATAATAATTGGAATTATTAAATGATTTCATATATTTAATAATAATTTATTTTTAATAGGAATAGTAATTACTATATTAATTATATATCAATGATGACGAGATATTTCTCGAGAAGGAACTTTCCAAGGTCTTCATACATTTAAAGTAACTATTGGTTTACGTTGAGGAATAATTTTATTTATTACATCTGAAGTTCTATTTTTTATTTCATTTTTTTGAGGATTTTTTCATAGAAGTTTATCTCCAACAATTGAATTAGGAATAATATGACCTCCAAAAGGAATTGAAACATTTAATCCTATACAAATTCCTTTATTAAATACTCTTATTTTATTAACATCAGGATTAACAGTTACATGAGCTCACCATAGTTTAATAGAAAATAATTTTAAACAATCATCTCAAGGTCTACTATTAACTGTAATTTTAGGTGTTTATTTTTCAATTTTACAAGGTTATGAATATATAGAATCATCTTTTTCTATTGCTGACGCCATTTATGGCTCTTCTTTCTTTATAGCAACTGGATTTCATGGTCTACATGTAATTATTGGTACAACATTTTTATTAGTTTGTTTAATTCGACATTTAAATAATCATTTTTCTTCTATTCATCATTTTGGATTTGAAGCTGCAGCTTGATACTGACATTTTGTTGATGTAGTATGACTTTTTTTATATATTTCTATCTACTGATGAGGTAGATATTCATATAGTATAAAAATTATTTTTGACTTCCAATCAAAAGATCTAATAAAATTTAGTATGAATAATATTTAGAATTATAAAAATTAGTGTGTGTATTATAATAATTTCAATTTTAGTAATACTAATTGCAAGTATTATTTCAAAAAAAACTTTTATAGACCGAGAAAAAAGAAGACCTTTTGAATGTGGATTTGACCCAAAAAGAGCTGCTCGAATTCCTTTTTCTATTCAATTTTTCTTAATTGCTATTATTTTTTTAATTTTTGATGTAGAAATTACTTTATTAATCCCATTTATTTTAACATTAAAAATTTCTAATTTAATTATTTATTTTTATTCATTGATTTTCTTTTTAATTGTTTTAGTAATTGGTCTTTATCATGAATGAAATCAAGGCGCATTAAATTGATTAATCTAGGATTATAGTTAAATAATAACATTTAATTTGCATTTAAAAATTATTGAATAACTCAATTTATCTTAAAATAAGAAACAAAATATTGTATTTAGTTTCGACCTAAAATTTTGGTGAAATCACCCTTATTTAATTAATTGAAACCAAATTAGAGGTAAATCACTGTTAATGATTAAATTGAGTTTTAACTCCAATTAAAGAAATAAGAAATTCAAAAGTAAGCTTCTAACTTAACTTTTTAACGATGAAAGTTCGTTAATATTTCTATTTATATAGTTTAAAAAAAACATTATATTTTCATTATAAAAATAAGAACTTATTCTTTATAAATACTTAAAAATAAAATTTATTTCCTTAATATCTTCAATATTATGCTCTTTATAAGCTATTTAAGTTAAAATAAAAATAATATTAATACTATTAAATATATAACTAATAATAAAAAAAAAATTTTAATATTATTAAAAAATAATAATTGAAAAAATTTAGATCTATTTATAAAATTTTTAAACAGATTTTGACTTCCATAATATTCTGATCATCCCTGATCAATTTTTAAATAATATAATTTACCTAAATTTGTAAAATAATAATTTATACAAAAAGTAGAAATAATTGGTAAATTTCATATTAAAGAAAAAAAATAACTAAAATTTATAAATTTAAATGACTTTAAATCATAAGATAAAGAAAAATAAGAAAATTCTATTCCTAAAATTATTCCTAATATAGTAACAATTAAAGCTATAATTTTTATTACAAATGGTAAACAAATAAAAATTGGTGTAGGAAAAATTAATCATCTTAATATTCTCCCCCCTATAATTACTAAAAAAATTAAACCTAATATTCTTCTAATTATTACCTTACCATGATCTAAAAGACAATTAATAGAAATAAAATTAAAATTTCCAATTATTGAATAATATACTAAACGAAATCTATACCTTACTGTTAATCCTGTAGAAATAAAATATATTAAATAAATAAATATATTTAAATAATTTATAGACAAAATTTCTAAAATTAAATCTTTTGAATAAAACCCTGATAAAAAAGGAATACCACATAAAGATAAATTTGAAATATTAAAAATACAACAAGTTAAAGGTATAAATTTAATTAAACCCCCTATATAACGAATATCTTGACAATTATTAAATCTATGAATTATACAACCAGCACATATAAATAATGTTGCTTTAAATAAGGCATGACTCAAAAGATGAAAAAAAGTTAAATTAATTTCTCCTAATGATAAAATTCTAACTATTAATCCAAGCTGTCTTAAAGTAGATAAAGCAATAATTTTTTTTAAATCAAATTCAAAATTTGCTCCTAATCCTGCTATAAATATTGTTATTGTACCAACTAATAATAAAATTATTATTAAATTACATCTTAAAGCTAAATTAAATCGAATTAATAAATATACACCAGCAGTAACTAAAGTTGAAGAATGAACTAAAGAAGATACAGGAGTTGGAGCTGCTATTGCTGCTGGTAATCAAGAAGAAAAAGGAATTTGAGCTCTTTTAGTTATTGCTGCTAATACTACTAAAAAAGAAATTAATTGTATTGAAAAATCTATTTTTATAAATTCTAAATAAAAAATAAAATTTCATCTCCCATAATTTAATATTCAAGCAATTCTTATTAATAATGCTACATCACCAATTCGATTAGTTAAAGCTGTTAATATACCAGCATTATAAGACTTAATATTTTGATAATAAATAACTAAACAATATGAAACTAATCCTAAACCATCTCATCCTAATAAAATTCTAATTAAATTAGGTCTAATAATTAATAATATTATTGACACAACAAATATAACAACTAATAAAATAAATCGATTTAATGACAAATCACCATATATATATTCTTTTCTATAATAAATTACTATTGATGAAATATATAATACAAATCTTATAAATATTAATGATATTCAATCTAACAATAAAACTATTTCTACAGATCTTGTATTAATGGAAAATAAATTTATTTCAATAATAATTCTTAAATCTATTAACAAAAATATTAATCTTGAAACAAATAAAATTAAACTAAAAATAAAGAAAAAAAAAAAATATATTAAACAAATAGAAATTATTTAAAGTAAAAAAAATTACATCCTTGACCCCACAAATCAAAATTTTATAATAAACTATTTAAATTAAATTCATAAAAAAAAAATTTCCCCCTTTAAAATTAATATATTTAATGGAAGCCAATGTAAAATTAATAATAAATATTCACGTAAATTTCTATTTATTATTCTATAAATACCTGAATAAATTATTCCATGTTGAGAAAAAGAAAATAAATATAAAGAATATACAGCTCTAAAAAATGAAATTATTATAATAAAAAATATTACTAAATAATTTCATCTAACTAAACTATTAATTAACATAATTTCACCAACTAAATTAAAAGAAGGAGGAGCTGCTATATTTGATGAACATAATAAAAATCATAATAATGATAAACTTGGTATTAAATTAATTATTCCTTTATTTAAATATAAACTTCGTCTTATTAAACGTTCATAGCTAATATTAGCTAAACAAAATAATCCTGAAGAACATAATCCATGTGCTAATATTATAGCCAATCTACCATATAAACCTCAATAATTTAATGTTATAATTCCTCCTAATACTAATCCCATATGTGCTACTGAAGAATAAGCAATTAAAGATTTAATATCACTTTGACGTAAACAAATTAATGAAACAATTATTCCACCTAATAATCTAATAATAATAAAAATATAATTTAATTCTCTAATAACACTTTCAAAAATTACAACTAATCGCAATATACCATAACCTCCTAATTTTAATATAACTCCAGCTAAAATTATTGACCCTGAAACCGGAGCTTCAACATGAGCTTTAGGAAGTCATAAATGAACAAAATATATAGGTATTTTTACTAAAAATACTATATTTATAAATATAAATATAATAAATCTTCTTATATTTTCTAAAATCATAAATCTTAAAGTGTTAAATAAATAATAATAATTAAATATAAAAATTATTATAGGTAAAGAAGCCACTATTGTATAAAATAATAAATATGAACCAGCTTGAATACGCTCTGGTTGATAACCTCACCCAATAATTAAAATTAGTGTAGGAATTAATCTTATTTCAAAAAATAAATAAAAAACAAATAAATTTCTAGCTGTAAAAGTTATAAATAAAGCAATTAATAATAATAAAATTATTCATAAAAATAATTGTTCATAATTTTTATAATTATTAATTTTTGAACTTGCTAATAATATTAATGAACAAATTCAAAATCTTAGTAATACTATTACATATCTTAATAAATCACATATAAAAAAATAACCTAAATTATCATATATAAAATTAAATTTAAAATTAATTATAAACAAAAAAAATATTAATAAATAAATAAATTGATTTAATCAAAATATTTTTTGTTTAAAATTTAAAGGAACCATCATTATTAATACAAAAATAAATTTTATCATAATATATTAAATGATTGAAAATAATCATTACCAAAAATTCGTAATATAGATACTAAAACAGATAAACCTAAAACTCCTTCACAAACTCTTATTGTCAAAAAAATTATTCTAAAATAATTTTCATAATTATAAAATCTTAAATTTAAAAATAAAAAAAAATATAATGAAATAATAATAAATTCTAAACTTAATAATATTAATAATAAATGCTTTCGTTTTATCACAAAAACTATTAAACCACAAAAATACATAATTAAAGAAAAAACAATTATCATTAGTTTTAATAATTTAAATAAAATATTGGTCTTGTAAACCAAAAATAAGAAATAATCTTTTAAAACTTCAGAAAAAGAATATTCATTCTAAATTTAATCTCCAAAATTAATATTTTAATTTAAACTATTTTCTGAAATTTTTATAATAATAATTAGATCTTTAATATCAATTATTTTTTTATTCTTAAATCATCCTATAACTATAGGATTAATTTTATTAATTCAAACAATTTTAATCTCATTAATTTCTGGTATAATACACTTTAATTATTGATTTTCCTATATTTTATTTTTAGTTATAGTAGGAGGATTATTAGTTTTATTTATTTATATAACTAGTATTGCATCAAATGAATTATTTTTCTACTCAACTAATATTTTAATTTTTATAATAATTAGATTTTTTATAATAATAATTATATTTTTTTTATTAGATAATTATTTTGTAAATTTTAATCATTTATATAATGAAAATATTAATTTAATAAATCACAATTACGAATTTCTAAAAAAATTTTTAAATTATCCTTCTATTATTGTTATTTTAATAATAATAATTTATTTATTTATTACTTTAATTGCAACTGTAAAAATTACAAAAATTGAATTTGGTCCTCTTCGACAAAAATATTAATGAAAACACCTTTTCGACTTAAATCTCCAATACTAAAAATTATTAATAATTCTCTAATTGATTTACCTTCCCCTTCTAATATTTCTTCTTGATGAAATTTTGGATCCTTATTAGGATTATGTTTAATAATTCAAATTATTACTGGAATTTTTTTAGCAATACATTATACTGCAAATATTAATATAGCATTTAATAGAGTAACACATATTTGCCGAGATGTAAATTATGGATGATTAATACGAACTCTTCATGCTAATGGAGCTTCTTTCTTTTTTATTTGTTTATATTCTCATATTGGACGAGGAATATATTACGGATCTTATTATTTTATAATAACATGAATAATTGGAGTATTTATTTTATTTTTAGTCATAGCAACAGCTTTTTTAGGTTATGTTTTACCTTGAGGTCAAATATCTTTTTGAGGAGCAACAGTTATTACAAATTTATTATCAGCTATTCCCTATATAGGAACAGAAATTGTTCAATGATTATGAGGTGGATTTGCTGTTGATAATGCAACATTAACTCGCTTTTTTACCTTACATTTTCTTTTACCATTTATTGTTTCTGCATTAGTAATAATTCACTTATTATTTCTTCATCAAACTGGATCTAATAATCCTTTAGGAATTAATAGAAATATTGATAAAATTCCTTTTCACCCATATTTTTCATTTAAGGATTTATTTGGATTTATTATAATAATTATAATTCTTGTATTATTAACATTAATTAATCCCTATTTATTAGGCGATCCAGACAATTTTACTCCTGCTAACCCCTTAGTAACACCTATTCATATTCAACCAGAATGATATTTTCTTTTCGCATATGCAATCTTACGATCAATTCCTAATAAATTAGGAGGTGTAATTGCTTTAGTTTTATCAATTGCTATTTTATTTATTATACCATTTTCAAATAAAAAAAAAATTCAAAGATCTTCTTTTTACCCAATTAATAAAATACTATTCTGAATTCTTTTTATTATTTTAATTCTTTTAACTTGAATTGGAGCTCGACCTGTTGAAGATCCTTATATTTTAGTAGGTCAAATTCTTACTATTATATATTTTTCTTATTATATAATTAATCCTTTAATTTTTAAATTTTGAGATAAATTAATTTTTTACTAGTTAATGAACTTGTATAAGTATATATTTTGAAAATATAAAAAAGAAGCTAATCTTCTATTGACTTAATTATTTAACATTATATTACTAAATTTTATTAACTAAATCAATAAAACAAAAATTAAAATTTTTATTCCTCTAAATAAAAATAAATAATTTAAAGAAACTCTTAAAAATCTTTTTCACGCTAAATATATTAATTTATCATAACGAAATCGAGGTAAAGTTCCTCGAACCCAAATTCATAAAAATGATATTAATCTTAACTTAAAAAAAAATATTCAAGAATAAAAATCTGCTCCTAAAAATAAAATAACACATAATATTCTTATAAATAAAATTCTTGAATATTCAGCTAAAAAAATTAATGCAAATCCACCTCTTCTATACTCAACATTAAAACCAGAAACTAACTCAGACTCTCCTTCAGCAAAATCAAAAGGAGTTCGATTAGTTTCAGCTAAACTTGAAATAATTCAAATAACTCTTAATGGAAAAAATAAAATAATAAACCATAAATATTTTTGATATTTTAATAAATCTAATATATTTATTCTTAATACTAAAAATAAAAAAGATAATAAAATTAAAGCTAATCTAACTTCATATGAAATAGTTTGAGCTACAGATCGAATACCACCTAATAATGCATAATTTGAATTTGAAGATCAACCTGAAATTATAACTCTATAAACTCCTAATCTAGAAATACATAAAAAATACAAAAACCCAAAATTAAATGAATATATTATTCTAAAAAATGGTATACAAACTCATAATATTAATGATAAAAATAAATTTAAAATAGGAGAAAAATAATAAAAATTAAAATTTGATATTAAAGGAATTAAACTTTCCTTAGAAAATAACTTTACAGCATCACTAAAAGGTTGTAATATTCCTATTAATCCTACTTTATTAGGCCCTTTTCGAATTTGAATATAACCTAAAACTTTACGTTCTATTAATGTTAAAAATGCTACTCCTACTAAAACACAAATTAATAAAATTAATCTTCTTAAAAATAATATAATTATATCTAAAATATACAAGTATTATTTATAGAATAAATCTATATAATTAAATTCTAAATTTAATGCACTAATCTGCCAAAATAATAATAATATTCTAATTAAAAATAATTTTTATAAATATTTGGTCCTTTCGTACTAAAATATTATATATTTATAAAGATAGAAACCAACCTGGCTCACACCGGTTTAAACTCAGATCATGTAAAATTTTAAAGGTCGAACAGACCTAATATTTTAGCTTCTACACCAAAATTTTATTTTAATCCAACATCGAGGTCGCAAACTTTTTTATCGATAAGAACTCTTAAAAAAAATTACGCTGTTATCCCTAAGGTAATTTAATCTTTTAATCATAAATAATGGATCAAAAATTCATAAATATATGGTAAAATAAAAAAAAAGTTTATTAAATTTTTCAATCACCCCAATTAAATATATTATAAATTAAATAAAAAATAATTCTAATTTTAACTTTATTTTAAAATATATAAAACTCTATAGGGTCTTCTCGTCTTTTAAAATAATTTAAGCTTTTTAACTTAAAAATAAAATTATAAAATAATTATAAAGAGACAGTTATTATTTCGTTCAACCTTTCATTCCAGTTCCTAATTAAGAAACTAATGATTATGCTACCTTTGCACAGTCAAAATACTGCGGCCATTAAATATTTCATTGGGCAGGCTAGACTTTAAATTAAACTCAAAAAGACATGTTTTTAATAAACAGGCGAAAAATTTATTTGCCGAATTCCTTTTTATAACATTAAATATTAATTTATTTAATAAAACAAATTTTATACTAATTCTATCATTATTTTTTAAATTTACTTATTAAATTTAATATTTTAATAAAAAAATTAAAATAAATATAAATTTTTCTAAACTATAAATTAATTATAATAAACTAAAGTTGAAAATTTCTAATCCTACAATTTTATAAAAATTATTTTATTTATAACATTTTAATTTTAAGCTAATCCCTAAAATTATTATAAATATTAAATATATTTTTATAAAAAAATATTAATATTAATATTTACAAAATTAAATTTTTTTCTTAAAAAACTAGATATATTTATAAACGAATAACGTTTCATTACTAATTATTTATTTTAAATATTTATTCAACAATAAAATTTATAAATAATTAACTCTTATAAATTCGAGAAAAAAAAATTATTTTATATTATTTAATAAACCCTGATACACAAGGTACTAAAAATTAATTATTCTTATAATAAAATTATATAATTTCTTTTACTATACTAATAAACTATCATTAAAAAAATTGTTTCTTATATAATAATAAAACCTAATTATATTTCAATTAAAATAATATTAAATAATAATTAATTAATTTCAAATTAAATTGATTCACACAATCTATCTTTTTAATGTAAATAAAATACTTATATTAAGCTCTAATTTGCTACCTAAATACACTTTCCAGTACATTTACTTTGTTACGACTTATCTCAAAATAATTGAGAGCGACGGGCGATATGTGCATATTTTAGAGCTAAAATCATTTAATTAATATAAATCAAATTACATTCAAATCCAATTTCAAAAAATTTTTTAAAATTATTATCCAAAAATAACTTTATTGTAACCCATTTCTTCTTACTTATAAACTACACCTTGATCTGATTTTTTTTATAAAATAAATTTTGAATATTAAAAATCTAATAAAATATTCCACTACGACGATATATAAATTTTTAAAATAAGTATTTCTAATCGTGGATTATCAATTATAGAACAGGTTCCTCTGAATAGACTAAAATACCGCCAAAATTTTTAACTTTAAAGATTATATCTATTAATAATTTAATATTATAAATTTACATTTTAATAATAGGGTATCTAATCCTAGTTTTTAATAAAATTTAATAACTTCAAAATCTTTAATTAATAATTTTAATAAATTAAAATTTCACTTAATAAATTATTATTTTAAATTATTTATTAATTCAATTAATTATTTATTAAAAATAATAAATTATATTATTTGTATAACCGCAACTGCTGGCACAAATTTTGTTAATACTAAATTAAATATCTATTTCATAATTTCTTATATAAATAAAATTATATACTGCGAATATTAATTAAAATTTTATAATTTATTTAAAACTATCCTAATTACCACAAAAATTTACATATAAATTAATTTTAAACATTTATTTTTCAAACTAAAATAAAATTTCTATTTGTGATTATTCAATATATGTTAACCTTTCTTAATATTAGAAAACTTTAAATTTAATAATTAATATTTCAATACATATTTATCCCCTTTTCATAATTTATATTATAAATTTTTATATGCTTTAAAATTAATTATAAAAATATAATTTAATTACCCCTAATATAAATTATTTTTTAAATTTAAATTTTTTAAAAATAAAGTTAATCTAACCTTTCTTAATATTAAACAACTTTAAATTTAATAATTAATATTTCAATACATATTTATCCCCTTTTCATAATTTATATTATAAATTTTTATATGCTTTAAAATTAATTATAAAAATATAATTTAATTACCCCTAATATAAATTATTTTTTAAATTTAAATTTTTTAAAAATAAAGTTAATCTAACCTTTCTTAATATTAAACAACTTTAAATTTAATAATTAATATTTCAATACATATTTATCCCCTTTTCATAATTTATATTATAAATTTTTATATGCTTTAAAATTAATTATAAAAATATAATTTAATTACCCCTAATATAAATTATTTTTTTAAAATTTAAATTTTTTAAAAATAAAGTTAATCTAACCTTTCTTAATATTAAACAACTTTAAATTTAATAATTAATATTTCAATACATATTTATCCCCTTTTCATAATTTATATTATAAATTTTTATATGCTTTAAAATTAATTATAAAAATATAATTTAATTACCCCTAATATAAATTATTTTTTAAATTTAAATTTTTTAAAAATAAAGTTAATCTAACCTTTCTTAATATTAAACAACTTTAAATTTAATAATTAATATTTCAATACATATTTATCCCCTTTTCATAATTTATATTATAAATTTTTATATGCTTTAAAATTAATTATAAAAATATAATTTAATTACCCCTAATATAAATTATTTTTTAAAATTTAAATTTTTTAAAAATAAAGTTAATCTAACCTTTCTTAATATTAAACAACTTTAAATTTAATAATTAATATTTCAATACATATTTATCCCCTTTTCATAATTTATATTATAAATTTTTATATGCTTTAAAATTAATTATAAAAATAT